ACTCGGACTCGAACCGAGATGCTCTAGCACTGCTTCCTAAGAGCAGCGTGTCTACCGATTTCACCATAGCGGCTTACTCGAACTAATAATAGCCTATTTATATTCAATCGTCGAGATTGAACAAGTCAATTCAATCAAATAAGTTTTTTTAGTAAAGATTCAAATTGATAAAAAATGAGTTCAAAAGTCAATTTCAAGGTTCATTAGTTTCATTTATTAGGGTGTCCGGTTTATTTATCTTAGGGCTTTAACGTAGTTTATCCGATTCTAAAATCCAACTTTTGCAAGTAGATAATTCTCTCGATAGAATAAAAAAACTGTTTTCATTTTTTACTTTTATTGATACTTCATTATTTCTCGTTTATCTCATTTCATAAATTGAAAACAAAAAATAAATTTTTTCGATGAATGCAAAATATGTTTATTTTGCATTATTCCAAATTGACACATTAGTTGTACATAATATCTCAACAATGAAGTTATTTTATTGATTGGGTTCAAAATTGGAGATATATAGTAAATACATTCCATATAGTAATTAATAAAAATTATAAATTAAGAAGTCATAAAGTTATCCAAAATTTTTTAACATGGAATCCATTAGTTTCAACAATCCATTAATTTGAACTAAAAATATGAGATCTGCCCTTACCGAGAAAGATAAAAATTTTTTATTGTAAAGGTCGATGGGGAAAATCAGACTCCCCACCACAAAAATCTTAGTGAAAATATATACTACAAAGAAATAAAAAATCTTGTATTTTTTTCTTTATTCTTTTTTTATTCAGAAAACAGAAGAATTCTTTTTTTAGACATCTTATAAGATTGAAACCTGGTCTATTTCATATTGATTAGAATAGGGACTGCCAATTTTGAATTTTATATTAACAAATTATGGAGCCAATTTTTTGAGTCAAATCCATTCCGATTATTCCAATATTTTAGGACTTAGTTGTTTGTCGTACAAAAAAACTTTTTGAATTCCCGGTAGAAAGAGATTTCCCTAATGACAAAGCTTTTAATGCCGCCCAATATCCTTTCCTTTTCCAAATATTTTTGCGAATGCGCTTTTTTGATATAGAAGTACGTTTTTTTGGAACTGCCATTTTAAAATCATTGTTATAGTTGGATGTGAAAGACATCTATTGTTCAAAACATTCAAAACAAATTATTATTTCTTATTCATTATCTATTTTTTCTATTTTTCTATAAAAAATATTTGTCTATAAACAAAATTCTCTTCATCAAAAAGAAATATAGATATGTGAAAGATCCGTCAAAATTGGATCAAAAATGACTCGAAATAACAAAATTGGGATTCCATACAATATTCGTAAAACCCAAAATGTTTGGTTTAGAACTCTTAGTTCTCGTTCTTTATCTCTCAAATTTATATCTTTAGAATCTGCTAGGTCATAGAAATCAAACTTAATGATTTAATAAAATAAAGAAAGAACCTAAAAGACCTTGATTTTCATCATTCTAGACTTTATTTACATGTAATAAAATACCTTAAAGGATTGTAAACTTTTGCCTAATAAAAAACTTGAGTCTTTTTTTAGTCAAACTCGAGAAAAGAATACACCTAAATTCAATTTTAAAATTCGAATGAGATTACTAATAAATCTGTTAAAGGATACGTGGTTTGATAAAAAAATATCTCAGTCGTTTTTTACCCTTTATCGATAAAAAAGTTCATTTTAGATCTATAATATTATAACGTTTACTAAGAAATCGTTTTGATTGAAATGGAAAACAATCAATCCCATAATGAATTAGTTAATGAGTTGAAAGAAACTAACTAAAAGCAAGAGTTTTTATTTCATTAGACCGATGACCTTAGTTAATCCTATAATTCATATCAGCATCAAGTACTCTTTTAGCGTAATTTTTTATCCTTGCTCTATTAATATAAATTATTATTACGATAAATTATCGTAATAATAATTTATATTTGCATTTTCCTGTTATAAGTATTCTTTTTTATATCTAACTTGGTCATCTCATTTGACCAATTGTAACTTCTTGTTTTGAATATTTGAACGATTTTGAAAAGACTCAGAATAAATAGTAATCTAAAATTATTAAATAAGTTAGTGCATATCTTGATTTTTTATTGACTTTTTTCGAACGAGGTAAAATCCGGTGAATCGGAAACAATTAATTAAGAATAAAAAACTTTTTTTATGGAACAGACATACCAATATGCGTGGATAATACCTTTCCTTCCACTTCCAGTTCCTATGTTAATAGGGTTGGGACTTCTTCTTTTTCCGACGGCAACAAAAAGTCTTCGTCGTATGTGGTCTTTTCAGAGCATTTTATTGTTAAGTATAGTCATGATTTTTTCCATGAATCTGTCTATTCAGCAAATAAATAGCAGTTATGTCTATCAATATGTATGGTCTTGGATTATCAATAATGATTTTTCTTTAGAATTCGGATACTTGATCGACCCACTTACTTCTATTATGTCAATATTAATCACTACTGTTGGAAT